AGCTGTTTTTGCATTAATTGCGACTTCCTCAGTGTTAGTAATTAGTGTACCCCTTGTATTTGCTTCTCCTGATGGTTGGTCAAATAATAAAAACGTTGTATTTTCCGGTACATCATTATGGATTGGACTAGTCTTTCTGGTAGCTATTCTGAATTCTCTCATTTCTTAAATTTGTTTAGTATTTAGTAGCCCGATACAAAATAAATAAAAAGGCCATTTCTTCGAAAAAATGGGAATTGTGAGACGCATTAAAATGCAATTTGCGTTCCGAATTGCTACCTCTTCTCTTTCATTATTATGAAATTCCATTGCCATTAGAATATTGATTGACAGACAATTAAAAAAAAGAAAACTCTAATATAATAGAAAATGAAACGGTCGACCCAGACATAGACGGTCGACCCAGGCGGATATAATATACCCTATAAAATATATCCCGTAGCGAGCGTAGTTCAATGGTAAAACATCTCCTTGCCAAGGAGAAGATACGGGTTCGATTCCCGCCGCTCGCCAGCTTAATTTAGTAAGGTACTATGATAAAAAATTTAGTCTAGTTGACTACTTAACTACTTATATTAAATTAAGTAGGTGTTAGTCTAGTACCGTATCCCTTACTATCTTACCCTTCTTTTGCACCCCACTCAAAAAAAAGGGGCTCCGGAGGCGGGAATCGAACTCGCCAACAGGGCTCCCTAAATTGGGGATTAACCGAGACAAACAACTGGCAAACTGCTTTTAAAGGGAAGGGAGGTAGACTGTGCCTTTCTTTCATTTCTTTTTTCTTTTCTGCAGGGTAGGAAGGAGCCTTGAGAGTTCTTCTTGTAGGGGCAAGTGACTTCGCAAACTGCTCCATTTGGCCCTTTAGGGCCGGGAACTAATGAATAAAAAGGGTTGGATACCGCCCAGCCCTCTACCATATCTATACAAATAGAATAGTCCTTTTATACAGACTGCTAAGTGCGGAGACGGGAATCGAACCCGTGACCTCAAGGTTATGAGCCTCGTGAGCTACCAAACTGCTCTACTCCGCTCTGGAGGGACGGAAACTGGTGGACGAAAAAGGTTGAATACAGGACTCTACCATGTCTAGACAAATAGAATAGTCCTTTTATACAGAATGGAGCGGGTAGCGGGAATCGAACCCGCATCGTTAGCTTGGAAGGCTAGGGGTTATAGTCGACGTTGGTTGATTAGTTTTAACGTCTCTAATTCAAAACCGAACATGAAATTTTGATTTCATTCGGCTCCTTTATGGATATTCTCACCACTTAACATCTATGTCAGCTTTTCTATCTGAATGGAACCAAAGCTCTCCGCTTTCTAGATGATCCCTATAGAGTAGGAGATAGAAATTCTACTAAATCTATCTAATCTACTTACTTCGTTCCCTAATTTCATTCAAGAGATCCTGAGGAAAAGAATTAGGTTTCCACCGAGCTGAAACAATATGCTGATGGTTCTAGTAAACCAAAACTACCGTTTTTTAGCTATTTGGCTTCCATTTCCTTTTTTAACAAAAGAAGATTTAGTTACGATTGGAAATAAACTTTTTTGTATCTTCATCCATAGATCCTTTACTCATATTTTTAAAATTGGAATACTTAAAAAAATGTAAAATTATGCTTCGCGACTCTGTACTCATAATCCAATTTGTATTTTGGATGCAATTTCAATTAGTTTTTGGGTACAAATCGCGAGAATGTATATTCTTCCTCAATATGCTATTGAGAGGAAAAGGATTAAATCCTTTATAAGAACTAAAGTTTTCATCGGAATATAAAAAACTTAAGGACGCCTTAAGTATATCATTTCAAATTCAGTTATTAATAGAACGAATCACACTTTTACCACTAAACTATACCCGCTACATGTAGATTATGATACCAACGCTACCCTTTGTCAAGGGTAGCCATTCGAGAAGGAGGCTAATTCCCCCTTATTGAATCAAATGGAGAAGGTTCATGACAGTGAGCTGTTGGTACTTCGATCGCGGGCCTTTACTTTAGCTTTAGGGTTTAGATAGCCCCTCTTCTGGGATGTAAAATATATCTCTTCTCACCATCCCCATAGTGTATGAGACAAATGTATGCATTTCGATTAGGGTCGTATTCTACGGTTACGACTACAATGATCATTATTTGTTTTGCGAGGACGTAAGTGTGCCAGACTGCTCTAAGGAATAGTTTGATTATTCCTACAATATACACTAGGAGATATAGGGAGCAGCACTGCCCCCATAAATCCCTTTCTTCCTTTTCTTTTTTGTTCAATTCTGAACAAAGAAATTGGGGAAGATGTTTTCTTTCTTCCCCCACTTATCATGAAGTCCGAGCCGTAGAGAAAGAGTGAGATGCATTTTAAAAATTCATCATAGACTTTCCCTATGGCTTGAGAGAAGCAAGAAACAAAGAGTCGTAACTTAAACGGAGAAGCGGACAGGACCCGACGGATTTACCTGATGTAAAGAAGATCCTAAATGTCTCTGGTTAGTCGATCCTCCCCATTTACCAATTTCTTCTCCTCTTTTCCACTCAATTCTTGTTTATTAGATTCTTGTTTAAAAGAATCAAAGAAGATGAATAGAACTAAGAACACATAAAAAAGAGCATAGAGGACCAAGACCATTACCAAATGTTCCTCCCAAGAATCATATTGGGTATCTGTTCCCTTCCTTTTCCCGCTAGGATCGGGAATCTTATATTTTCCATATCCATATACCATCGAACCTTTAGGGTTCCAGAATCCTCCTTTTTTCCTAATCTTCGGAAACAGAAAACCCATAGCCAGGAGGAGTTAGGTATGTAGGGTATGGTTTATTATTTTTTGTTGGGCAGGCAGTAGAATAATTTTTATACTCTGCAGTATAAATTCGACTGCCCACTTTTTACAAGCAAATTGTTGCTAAAACTCCAACATAGTTTGTTCAAAATGCACCAACCAGAATCCTTGGAGAATATTCAAGTACCCCCCTTCCTTGGAAGGGGTACCTGTTAAAAATAAAAATCGCTTCAACAAATCCGTCCAAAACTTTTTAAGAAAAATTGAAAAGTTTTGAACTCGAAGGTTTTTCTAAGAGATGCCTGTTAAAAATAGTTTCAATTTCTCACCAAAACAGACAAGAAGTATATCACTGAAAATTAATACCCAACCATATGGGTATATGAAGAGCGCGAATTCCTTTATACCCTACCCAATTAGAATTAGAGGAAATAAAACATAAATGGAGAAAGTTCTCATCATAAGATCAGCCAATAGAAGAAAAAAGTCCCTAATTCTGCAGAACGTTCTGAGCACGTGAAAAGTCAATAGCCTAAAGATAAAAAAAAACAAAGTCTACCGTTTTTTTAACAGCAGCTCTTATTGCCCCTTTGGCCTTTTTTTTTTTACCCATTGTTGTATCCGATTCAACAATTGATACATATTTGTTCTCCTCTTCTAAAAAATAGAACTTCTGGGCTTTGGTTTGGTGAGTCGTCCGAGATCGTGTTTACATACCTATGAACTTACCCTCTTCAAGTATATCGGATACTTAGAATAATTTTTTATTGTGTCAACTCTCTCTTCACGTATTTTATTATATGTATTTTTTTATATAAAAATATATGTATTTTTATATAAAAAAAAAAGAAAAAAACCTCTACTTTGTGCAAGTGATAAGAGAGAATATGAAATTCTTATTTTTCTTGATTTTCTCAAGATTTTGAACTCTCAAGATTTTGAACCTCGCCATGAATAAACTTCTATATCTCGATATATACATATATAATCTCTACATATATCTCTATATATACATATATTATGTACATTATGCAGTAGACTCATAATGAGAAATCAAAGTGGCTAATTTTTGAATTGAATAAAAAGCCCTTTTAACTCAGTGGTAGAGTAATGCCATGGTAAGGCATAAGTCATCGGTTCAAATCCGATAAAGGGCTTTTTATTTGGTGGTAGAGTAATGCCATGGTAAGACGTAAGTCATCGGTTCGAATCCGATAAAGTACTTTTCTACTAAATTTATTATTTATTCACTTTTTTTTCTTTGTTTTTGAAAATTTCTCTATTTTTTCTTGAATTTTATGACTTAGTGTGGGATGCATGCATTTTTGGTCTGAACGCTAAACGAAGCACGGGGTGGAAATTACAAAAAAGAAATCAAATTGGACTCTTTTTCCTGTTAGATCAATCAAATCACTACCTGTACTGAACTAATCTAGAATCCCTTTTATTAATCTATTCTTATTCTATACCCTTTAAATGAATTTCCCTAAAAAGTAGGGAATGATCCGTGAATTAACCTAACCATCAACTAAAAAAAATCCTATGAAAGCATAACGGAAAAGTAGGAAAGACTCTTTGCTTTGGATCTAGTTATACTCTTCGAGTATATTGACAATTCCAAAAAACTGCTCATACTATCATTATAGTATAATGATGAGCGGTTGTATATGGCCCTATCGTCTAGTGAAGTGATGCCCCTATCGTCTAGTGGTTCAGGACATCTCTCTTTCAAGGAGGCAGCGGGGATTCGACTTCCCCTGGGGGTAGGGAGTATTATGAAAGGAGGTTAATCATAGATTCTAAAAAACCCTAGAATAAATTCTTCCTGGGTCGATGCCCGAGCGGTTAATGGGGACGGACTGTAAATTCGTTGACGATATGTCTACGCTGGTTCAAATCCAGCTCGGCCCAAAAATCTAGGGCTTCGTGAATATGAACTAAATCCATTTGTTTTTCTTCCATAAAATAAAATGTCTGATCCATAGAAATAAAGGATAAAGCGAAAGGGGGAAATTTCTTTCTAATCCATATCTCTCTCATTCCTTTTTTACAAACAAAAGAGTTTTTCTTATTGAAATGAAAGGTGGATTATCATCCATTTTTAGCGATAAAAAATCGCGACATACTAGTTATGTCACTCTCACTATACCCACATATTATATGTGGGTATGTAGTATATGATTCGTCTATTTCTTAGAGTACGACAGGCGAATCGAATCTTCTTATGGTTCTATTTAAGAATAGGTATGCCATACACCCCGCGGGGATTGTAGTTCAATTGGTCAGAGCACCGCCCTGTCAAGGCGGAAGTTGCGGGTTCGAGCCCCGTCAGTCCCGAACTAGGGTTCAATGAATGGAGAAATTCATCTTTCCTTTTTCCATGAAAAAGGGGGGGCAGGAGAGAAGATCAAATACCTATGGGGCACCCTTATTTCACTTTTTTTATTTCGCATTTCTCATTAAAGAGGGAGGGGAGGCCTATAGGAATTTTTTTTTTCACTACTCCCGGTTGATAAGGAAAGACATACATATCATACTTGGATTAGTATAATTTAGGATATTACTCTATCCTTATGATGATACCATCCTCATCTTAACTTCCTATTCGACTCTTATGGAATAGAGTACCGGTATTTTACCGAAATCCATACATAAATCGTATTCGTTTTTTCTTAGACATAGACAGTGAATTTAATTTAATATAATTAGTACTTTACTTTTTGGATTAAACAGGCCCCCTCCATTTTGTAGTTCCAACTTTGTTTGTGTATGTTCAATGACTAATTGGAAAGAATCTATCTCATTTTCATTCCATTTGCGGACTCCTTTTTTATGGATCTGTTCTCATCTTTAGACCCCAAAAGTGGATATTGATAGTAACCTAATAAAATAAAAGAAAAACTAAGCAAAGCAAACGCCCTTTTTCCTAAATTAATTAAAATATTCGATTTTTTTTTTATTTAAGCCCTCTTTTCTCCATCTCACTTCTACTTCTACTGCTTATTTGGATGTCTATGTGACCCATAGAAAGTCGGTCATATAATACATACATACATAATTGTATGTATAACTATAAGAAAAAGGAAGGGAAATTGGATAAGATAAGAAAGATCGTGGGTTATAGATATAGAAAAGAAAAAGTGGATCTTACTATGTTATACTATTCCACTCTCAACCATGAATTGATTTGATAGATCCGATATTCATAATATTGAATTGATTCAGTATTATCAGAATGCAAGTCCTCCCCTTGAATTTACAGGATACCCCTTTTTCCTCTCCATGGGATTACATCCCGAGTTATTGTGAAAAAAATAAAGAGGTTATGGAAGTCAATATTCTCGCATTTATTGCTACTGCACTGTTTATTCTAGTTCCTACTGCCTTTTTACTTATTATTTATGTAAAAACAGTCAGCCAAAATGATTAATTGGAATTCCAATTAATCATTGAAGAAATGAAAAAGGGATTAAATAAAATAAAAATCCAAGTCTTAAATGAAAGGATCTGGTTGGAATCATAAAGTGTGGTAGAAAGAACTACATATAGTTTTTTCTACGACACTTTAGAGTCTTTCTATTATATTATCTTGAATCTACATAGAATAGATTAGTAGATTGAAATAGTAGTCTAATTCAATTTCTTTTTTCACTGCATCCACTTAATTTCAATCAAGTCAAAATAAAAAAATCGAAGAGAATTCTTCACGAAAGAATCCATGGAGGGAGAGAAAAATAATATGAGAATAGACTATAGTAAAAAGTAAAAGAAAAAAAGTAAAAGGAAAAAACCAGCGAATCTTTCATGCTTAAACATGCGGCGAGATGCTTCAAAAGAGCATAAAAATTATTCTAAGAATAAGAAAAGAATATAAAACAAATGGAAAGTGTGCGATATGTTGTGAATAGCTCCGTGGAAGAAAGTCTAATTTTCTTATGTATAGAACTTTTTTAACCATTCGTCACTTCTAGTAGAAATTTGGAATTGCTGTAATCGCTCTTTCTATTTCTATATAGTAGAATAGAACGACTCTTTCTTACAAGAGTTTCTTACAGGTACAGGAGTGAAACAAAACTAAAGAAAGAGAGAAAGAATAAAGTTTGGCAAAATGATTAATGCAAAACGATCAATTAAAGAAAAAAGTTGATACAACAATTCGACTACTCAATCAATTAGTAGTATCCCTAGAGTCCACTCCTCCCCCATACTACTAGTGAAAGAGAAAATGTAAAGACTACCATTAAAGCAGCCCAAGCGAGACTTACTATATCCATGTAAATTATGTCTCCTATTTCTATGAAGGAATTATTCTACTATTGATCAATAATCATAGTGGAATCAAGGGTACAGAGTCAAAAAGGGATTCTGCCCTAACGCTATGGATGAATCAGTTCAAGGAATTTACTCCTAACAAATTCTTATAGGATTTCTGGTAGAATTGGAGAGCATTAAGTATAAATACGATACATAGCCCTTTTCCTTAAAAAAGAGTACGGGGATGATGTCCTGAATAGAAGACGCGGGAATAGGAAGATTTTTTCTTCCTTTTGTTACCCTTTTTTTATAAGCAAAGGACGTCAGAATATACCATAAAATTAGGATAGATAAATATTTATTGGATACCTACCTTGCCTATGTTTATTTTTAACCTAAACCCTACAGCCCTTCTATCATTCTATGAAAGAATGAGGAGACTTTATCCACAACTCCGAAATTGATTTTTGATCAGCCTATTCAATCTGATTCTCGACAGAATCAGTAGCCCTTACTTTAGTGTATGTAGGTAGCATAAGATGTATGATAAATAAAATGTATGATAATTAGGAAGTCTTGATATTCCTTCGTGGAGTCCCTTCTTCAATCTTAGATTGAAAAAAAAAGAATGCCCCTTAGGGGCCCTTTGGATATCAAGATTTCTGACATCTTAGCCTTGTAATTTTTAATTCTCGAATCGAATCAATTAAAATTAATAAAAGAATAAGGAAACGCAACCTCATCCTTATTGGTAGCCGTTTGGGCCACTACCGACAAAACAAACCCTAGTTTGAGGATAGAACTATGGATTCTCAAAATCCAGTATCGCCAGGCCTAGTTACTCTCTTGCCCCAACTTATGCAGGGTACGAATTTGTCGAGTTCGATCAGTACTATAAGCCTAAGTATTTTATTGATCAGGCGGCACCCAGATTTGAACTGGGGATAAAGGATTTGCAGTCCCCTGCCTTACCGCTTGGCCATGCCGCCAAAAAATCTGATCTAAAATAGAGAAAAGAGCAAGTATTCATCCAGGTTTTCTTACTAAAACCTCCTTTCTTTTATCTTGAATCTAATTCTACTTACTTTTTTCCAATCTTTTTCAAAAAATCTATTCCTGCTTTTTTTGAATCCAGTTTCGATTATTCTCCTCGATGGATTCTATCTTAAAACAAACATTGCTAACACTAGAAAACTTCCCTTTTCTTTCTATTGAGATGAAAAAAGAGAAAAAGTGGATTTCCAGTCACAGGCTGCAAAATTCAGAACAAATTGGAACCATTAACTAGAATTCTATTTTTTTTTTTGAATTGCAGTAGTGAACGACTCTTAAATCGGTATTCTCTCCCCCCTTCCTTTTAATGGCATAATAAAATAGAATGGATTTATGCCTAATCCGTGTATAGGTAAACTACAGGTCCGAACAGCATTATTATCCATAACAGCATTATTATCCATGGATCTCCCTTATGTACATATCTCTATGGGGAATCGTGCTTTAATTTTTCATTGCATTAAATATCTTGAATAAAAAAAAGAAATTTGGTCTGATATAGAGTATGACCTGACCATCTTGGCCCACCCAAGTGAAATTACGATAAAAGCAGGGATATGTGGAGAGGTGGATAACTAGATTGGCATGTACTTAAAAAAGGACTTACTTTATTTTAGGATTCTACAATTAAATCCTATATTTTCTAGCAATTCTACTACTACGAAACAAAAAAGAACCCTCAAATTCTTATTCTTTTTTGAAATTAAACTAAGCGTGCTATTCTAAATCGAACTAAAGTCAAATTTGCTAGTGCTTATAAATTATTATATTATGGCTTTATCCCATTCATAGAAAGGAGATAAAATGAGAAATCTTTGCCATCCAATCTGATTAGTATCATAAAGTGTAAGTGGCAGAATTTTTTTCTAGGAATGTTTTATCAATTCATTTTCATTCGATTTGTACCCCTGGCAAATTCGAACTTTCGTCGAAATTGTCTCTATTCATATGTATGAAATACATATATGAAATATGTATGTGGAGTTCCCTAGAATTTCATGTGATTCAGTAAACAGAATATGGATTCCATAATTGCTAGATCGATCCATAGGGATTGATGAAGAGTGAGCTGATAATGGAATTTTTCTTCGATAAACAGGAAACTTAAGATTAAGATGCTCCGGAATGGAAATGAGGGAATGTCCACAATACCCGGATTTAGTCAGATCCAATTCGAGGGATTTTGTAGGTTCATTAATCAAGGCTTGGCAGAAGAACTTGAGAAGTTTCCAACAATTAAAGATCCAGATCACGAAATTGCATTTCAATTATTTGCTAAAGGATATCAATTGCTAGAACCCTCGATAAAAGAAAGGGATGCTGTGTATGAATCACTCACCTATTCTTCCGAATTCTATGTATCTGCGAGATTAATTTTTGGTTTCGATGTGCAAAAGCAAACCATTTCTATTGGAAACATTCCTATAATGAATTCCTTAGGAACCTTTATAATAAATGGAATATACCGAATTGTGATCAATCAAATATTGCTAAGTCCTGGTATTTACTACCGCTCGGAATTAGACCATAAGGGAATTTCTATCTACACTGGGACTATAATATCAGATTGGGGAGGAAGATCGGAATTAGCAATTGATAAAAAAGAAAGGATATGGGCTCGCGTGAGTAGAAAACAAAAGATATCTATTCTAGTTCTATCATCAGCTATGGGTTCGAATCTAAAAGAAATTCTAGATAATGTTTCCTACCCTGAAATTTTCTTATCTTTCCCGAATGCTAAGGAGAAGAAGAGGATTGAGTCAAAAGAAAAAGCTATTTTGGAGTTTTATCAACAATTTGCTTGTGTAGGTGGGGACCTGGTATTTTCGGAGTCCTTATGTGAGGAATTACAAAAGAAATTTTTTCAACAAAAATGTGAATTAGGAAGGATTGGTCGACGAAATATGAATCGGAGACTGAATCTTGATATACCTCAGAACAATACATTCTTGTTACCACGAGATGTATTGGCCGCTACGGATCATTTGATTGGAATGAAATTTGGAACGGGTATACTTGACGATGACGATATGAATCACTTGAAAAATAAACGTATTCGTTCGGTTGCGGATCTGTTACAAGATCAATTCGGACTGGCTCTTGGTCGTTTACAACATGCGGTTCAAAAAACTATCCGTAGAGTATTCATACGTCAATCGAAACCGACTCCACAAACTTTGGTAACTCCAACTTCAACTTCGATTTTATTAATAACTACTTATGAGACCTTTTTTGGCACATACCCCTTATCTCAAGTTTTTGATCAAACCAATCCATTGACACAAACTGTTCATGGGCGAAAAGTGAGTTGTTTGGGTCCTGGAGGATTGACGGGGAGAACTGCAAGTTTTCGGAGCCGAGATATTCATCCGAGTCACTATGGGCGTATTTGTCCAATTGACACGTCCGAAGGAATCAATGTTGGACTTACTGGATCCTTAGCTATTCATGCGAGAATTGACCACTGGTGGGGGTCCATAGAGAGTCCCTTTTATGAAATATCTGAGAAAGCAAAAGAAAAAAAAGAGAGACAGGTGGTTTATTTATCACCAAATAGAGATGAATATTATATGATAGCAGCAGGAAATTCTTTGTCCTTGAATCAGGGTATTCAGGAAGAACAGGTTGTTCCAGCTAGATACCGTCAAGAATTCCTGACTATTGCATGGGAACAGATTCATGTTAGAAGTATTTTTCCTTTCCAATATTTTTCTATTGGAGGTTCTCTCATTCCTTTTATTGAGCATAATGATGCGAATCGGGCTTTAATGAGTTCTAATATGCAGCGCCAAGCAGTTCCGCTTTCTCGGTCCGAGAAGTGCATTGTTGGAACTGGATTGGAACGCCAAACAGCTCTAGATTCGAGGGTTTCCGTTATAGCCGAACGCGAGGGAAAGATCATTTCTACTGATAGTCACAAGATCCTTTTATCAAGTAGTGGGAAGACTATAAGTATTCCTTTAGTTACCCATCGGCGCTCTAACAAAAATACTTGTATGCACCAAAAACCTCGGATTCTGTGGGGTAAATCCATTAAAAAAGGACAAATTTTAGCGGAGGGAGCTGCTACAGTTGGTGGGGAACTTGCTTTAGGAAAAAACGTATTAGTAGCTTATATGCCATGGGAAGGTTACAATTTTGAAGACGCAGTACTAATTAGCGAACGTTTGGTATATGAGGATATTTATACTTCTTTTCACATCCGAAAATATGAAATTCAGACGGATACGACAAGCCAAGGCTCCGCTGAAAAAATTACTAAAGAAATACCACATCTAGAAGAACATTTACTCCGCAATTTGGACAGAAATGGAGTTGTTAGGTTGGGATCCTGGGTAGAAACTGGCGATATTTTAGTAGGTAAATTAACGCCTCAGATAGCGAGCGAATCCTCGTATATCGCGGAAGCTGGGTTATTACGGGCCATATTTGGCCTTGAGGTATCCACTTCAAAAGAAACTTCTCTCAAACTACCTATAGGTGGAAGAGGGCGCGTTATCGATGTGAAATGGATCCAGAGGGACCCCCTAGACATAATGGTTCGTGTATATATTTTACAGAAACGCGAAATCAAAGTTGGGGATAAAGTAGCCGGAAGACACGGGAATAAGGGGATCATTTCCAAAATTTTGCCCAGGCAAGATATGCCCTATTTGCAAGATGGAACACCTGTTGATATGGTCTTCAATCCCTTAGGAGTACCCTCACGAATGAATGTGGGACAAATATTTGAAAGCTCGCTCGGATTAGCCGGGGATCTGCTAAAGAAACATTATAGAATAGCACCCTTTGATGAGAGATATGAGCAAGAGGCTTCAAGAAAACTTGTGTTTTCAGAATTATATGAAGCCAGTAAACAAACAAAAAATCCATGGGTATTTGAACCCGAGTACCCGGGAAAAAGCAGAATATTTGATGGAAGAACAGGAGACCCCTTCGAACAACCTGTTCTAATAGGGAAGTCCTATATCTTAAAATTAATTCATCAAGTTGATGAGAAAATCCATGGACGTTCTACTGGGCCCTACTCACTTGTTACACAACAACCCGTTAGAGGAAGAGCCAAGCAAGGGGGACAACGAGTAGGAGAAATGGAAGTTTGGGCTTTAGAAGGATTTGGTGTTGCTCATATTTTACAAGAGATACTTACTTATAAATCTGATCATCTTATAGCTCGCCAAGAAATACTTAATGCTACGATCTGGGGGAAAAGAGTACCTAATCACGAGTATCCTCCAGAATCTTTTCGAGTGCTCGTTCGAGAACTACGATCTTTGGCTCTAGAACTGAATCATTTCCTTGTATCTGAGAAGAACTTCCAGGTTAATAGGGAGGAAGTTTGATCGGAATAAATATAAATTCTTTTCTTATTTATGATTGACCAATATAAACATCAACAACTTCAAATTGGACTCGTTTCCCCTCAACAAATAAAGGCTTGGGCTAACAAAAACCTACCTAATGGGGAAGTCGTTGGCGAAGTCACAAGGCCCTCTACTTTTCATTATAAAACCGATAAACCAGAAAAAGATGGATTGTTTTGCGAAAGAATCTTTGGACCCATAAAAAGCGGAATTTGTGCTTGTGGAAATTCTCGAGCGAGCGGAGCTGAAAACGAGGAGGAAAGGTTTTGCCAAAAATGCGGGGTAGAATTTGTTGATTCTCGGATACGAAGATATCAAATGGGATACATCAAACTCGCATGTCCCGCGACTCATGTGTGGTATTTGAAAGGTCTTCCTAGTTATATCGCGAACCTTTTAGATAAACCCCTTAAGAAATTGGAGGGCCTAGTATACGGCGATTTCTCTTTTGCTAGGCCCAGCGCTAAAAAACCTACTTTCTTACGATTACGAGGTTTATTCGAAGATGAAATTGCATCCTGTAACCACAGCATTTCTCCCTTTTTTTCTACCCCAGGCTTTGCAACATTTCGAAATCGGGAAATTGCGACAGGAGCAGGTGCTATTAGAGAACAATTAGCAGATTTGGATTTGCGAATTATTATAGAGAATTCCTTGGTCGAATGGAAGGAATTAGAAGACGAGGGGTATAGTGGAGATGAATGGGAAGATAGAAAAAGACGAATAAGAAAAGTTTTTTTGATTAGACGCATGCAATTGGCGAAACATTTTATTCAAACAAATGTAGAACCAGAATGGATGGTTTTGTGCTTATTACCAGTTCTTCCTCCCGAATTGAGACCCATTGTTTATAGGTCTGGGGATAAAGTAGTGACTTCGGATATTAATGAACTTTATAAGAGAGTTATTCGTCGGAACAACAACCTTGCCTATCTATTAAAAAGAAGTGAATTAGCGCCAGCAGATTTAGTAATGTGCCAGGAAAAATTGGTACAAGAAGCCGTGGATACACTTCTTGATAGTGGGTCCCGCGGGCAACCAACGAGGGATGGTCACAATAAAGTATACAAATCACTTTCAGATGTAATTGAAGGTAAAGAGGGAAGGTTTCGCGAGACTCTGCTTGGAAAACGGGTCGATTACTCGGGGCGTTCTGTCATTGTTGTGGGTCCTTCGCTTTCATTACATCAATGTGGATTACCTCTAGAGATAGCAATAAAGCTTTTTCAGCTATTTGTAATTCGCGATTTAATCACGAAACGCGCTACTTCTAATGTCAGGATTGCTAAAAGGAAAATTTGGGAAAAGGAACCCATTGTATGGGAAATACTTCAAGAAGTTATGCGGGGACATCCTGTACTGTTGAATAGAGCACCTACCCTGCATAGATTAGGCATACAGGCCTTCCAACCTACTTTAGTGGAGGGGCGTACTATTTGTTTACACCCATTAGTGTGTAAGGGTTTCAATGCGGACTTTGATGGGGATCAAATGGCTGTTCATCTACCTTTATCCTTGGAAGCTCAGGCGGAAGCCCGTTTACTTATGTTTTCTCATATGAATCTCCTATCTCCCGCTATTGGGGATCCTATTTGCGTACCGACCCAAGACATGCTTATCGGACTTTATGTATTAACGATTGGAAACCGTCGGGGTATTTGTGCAAATAGATATAATAGTTGCGGAAACTATCCAAATCAAAAAGTAAATTACAATAATAATAATTATAAGTATACAAAAGATAAAGAACCCCATTTTTCTAATTCCTATGATGCACTGGGAGCTTATAGACAGAAACGAATCAGTTTAGACAGTCCCTTGTGGCTCCGATGGAAACTAGATCAACGCGTCATTGGGTCAAGAGAAGTTCCGATTGAAGTTCAATATGAATCTTTGGGGACTTATCATGAGATTTATGCCCACTATCTAATAGTGGGAAATAGAAAAAAAGAAATCCGTTCTATATACATTCGAAGCACTCTTGGTCATATTTCTTTTTATAGAGAAATAGAGGAAGCCATACAAGGATTTAGTCAGGCCTATTCATACACTATCTAAACAAGGAAGTTAGATTCGGCGATGCCCCTCCCTTTCGGGGGGCATTCCGATTTCGCTAGTATCATCATTTTTGCCGCGCGAATCCAGATTGAGATTAAGGAAAGGAAGTTAATTAAATTTTCGAATCACTGACTCAGGCCCATTGTCGAATCCTACTCAGCAATTGTCGAATCCTACTCAGCCGAAAAAGGGGGTACTTATGTATGGCGGAACGGGCCAATCTGGTCTTTCATAATAAAGAGATAGACGGAACTGCTATGAAACGACTTATTAGCAGATTAATAGATCATTTCGGAATGGGATATACATCCCATATACTGGATCAAATAAAGACTCTGGGCTTTCATCAAGCCACTACTACATCGATTTCATTAGGAATCGAGGATCTTTTAACAATACCATCTAAGGGATGGTTAGTGCAAGACGCGGAACAACAGAGTTTTCTTTTGGAGAAACACTATTATTATGGGGCTGTACACGCGGTAGAAAAATTACGCCAATCCGTTGAGATATGGTATGCTACAAGTGAATATTTGAAACAAGAAATGAATTCGAATTTTCGGATAACGGATCCTTCTAATCCAGTCTATCTAATGTCTTTTTCAGGAGCCAGAGGAAATGCATCTCAGGTACACCAATTAGTAGGTATGAGAGGATTAATGGCGGATCCTCAAGGACAAATGATTGATTTACCTATTCAAAGCAATTTACGCGAGGGACTTTCTTTGACAGAATATATAATTTCCTGCTACGGAGCCCGCAAAGGGGTTGTAGATACTGCTGTACGAACAGCAGATGCTGGATATCTTACACGTAGACTTGTTGAAGTAGTTCAACATATTATTGTGCGTAGAAGAGATTGTGGTACTATCCGAGGTATTTCTTTGAGTCCTCAAAATGGGATGACGGAAAAACTTTTTGTCCAAACACTAATTGGTCGTGTATTAGCAGACGATATATATATTGGTTCACGATGCATTGCCGCTCGAAATCAAGATATTGGAATTGGATTAGTCAATCGATTCATAACTGCCTTTCGAGCACAACCATTTCGAGCACAACCAATATATATTAGAACCCCCTTTACTTGCCGGAGCACATCTTGGATCTGTCAATTATGTTATGGTCGGAGTCCCACTCATGGCGATCTGGTCGAATTGGGGGAAGCCGTAGGTATTATTGCAGGTCAATCAATTGGGGAGCCAGGGACTCAACTAACATTAAGAACTTTTCATACTGGCGGAGTATTCACAGGGGGTACTGCCGACCTTGTACGATCCCCTTCGAATGGAAAAATCCAATTCAATGAAGATTTGGTTCACCCCACACGTACCCGTCATGGGCAGCCTGCTTTTCTATGTTATATAGACTTGCATGTAACTATTCAGAGTCAGGATATTCTATATAGTGTGAATATTCCCTCAAAAAGCTTGATTCTAGTGCAAAATGATCAATATGTAGAATCCGAACAAGTAATTGCGGAGATTCGTGCCGGAACGTCCACTTTGCATTTTAAAGAAAAAGTACAAAAGCATATTTATTCCGAATCAGACGGGGAAATGCACTGGAGTACTGATGTTTACCATGCGCCCGAATATCAATATGGTAATCTTCGTCGATTACCAAAAACAAGCCATTTATGGATATTGTCAGTAAGTATGTGCAGATCCAGTATAGCGTCTTTTTCGCTCCACAAGGATCAAGATCAAATGAATACTTATTCTTTTTCTGTTGACGGAAGATATCTCTTTGACCTCTCAATGGCTAATGATCAAGTAAGACATAGACTGTTGGATACTTTTGGTAAAAAAGATAGGGAAATTCTTGATTATTCAACGCCGGATCGAATCATGTCCAATGGCCATTGGAATTTTGTCTATCCTTCTATTCTTCAAGATAATTCGGATTTGTTGGCGAAAAAGCGAAGAAATGGGTTCGTCATTCCATTACAATATCATCAAGAACAAGAGAAAGAACTAATATCCTGTTTGGGGATTTCGATTGAAATACCCTTTATGGGTGTTTTACGTAGAAATACTATTTTTGCTTATTTTGACGATCCACGATACAGAAAAGATAAAAAGGGTTCAGGAATTGTTAAATTTAGATATAGGACCCTAGAGGACGAATATAGGACTCGAGAGGAAGACTCAGAGGACGAATATGGGAGCCCAGAGAACGAATATAGGACCCGAGAGGAAGAATATGAAACCCTAGAAGACGAATATAGGACTCGAGAGGACGAATATGAAACCCTAGAAGATGAATATGGGATCCTAGAGGACGAATATGAAGCCCTAGAAGACGAATATGGGATCCTAGAGGATGAATATAGGACTGGAGAGAAAGACTCAGAAGACGAATATGGGAGCCCAGAGAACGAATATAGAACCCGAGAGGACGAATATGGAACTCTAGAGGAAGACTCAGAGGACGAATATGGGAGCCCGGAGGAAGGCTCAGAGGACGAATATGGGACTTTAGAGGAAGACTCAGAAGAAGACTCAGAGGACGAATACGGGAGCCCAGAGGAAGATTCCATCTTAAAAAAAGAGGGTTTGATTGAGCATCGAGGAACAAAAGAATTTAGTCTAAAATACCAAAAAGAACTAGATCGGTTTTTTTTCATTCTTCAAGAACTGCATATCTTGCCGAGATCCTCATCCCTAAAGGTACTTGATAATAGTATCATTGGAGTGGATACACAACTCACAAAAAATACAAGAAGTCGACTAGGTGGATTGGTCCGAGTGAAGAGAAAAAAAAGCCATACGGAACTCAAAATCTTTTCCGGAGATATTCATTTTCCTGAAGAGGCGGATAAGATATTAGGTGGTAGTTTGATACCACCAGAAAGAGAAAAGAAAGATTCTAAGGAATCAAAAAAAAGGAAAAATTGGGTCTATGTTCAACGGAAAAAAATTCTCAAGAGCAAGGAAAAGTATTTTGTTTCGGTTCGACCTGCAGTCGCATATGAAATGGACGAAGGGAGAAATTTAGCAACACTTTTCCCGCAAGATCTCTTGCAAGAAGAGGATAATTTCCAACTTCGACTTGTCAATTTTATTTCTCATGAAAATAGCAAGTTAACTCAAAGAATTTATCATACGAATAGTCAATTTGTTCGAACTTGCTTAGTAGTGAATTGGGAACAAGAAGAAAAAGAGGAGGCTCGTGCTTCCCTTGTTGAGGTAAGAGCAAATGATCTGATTCGCGATTTCCTAAGAATTGAGTTAGTCAAGTCCACTATTTCGTATACACGAAGAAGGTATGATAGGACAAGTGCAGGACCGATTCCCAATAATAGGTTAGATCGCACCAATTCCTTTTATTCCAAGGCGAAGATTCAATCACTTAGCCAACATCAAGAAGCTATTGGCACCTTGTTGAATCGAAATAAAGAATACCAATCTTTGATGATTTTGTCGGCATCCAACTGTTCTCGAATTGGTTTATTCAAGAATTCGAAATATCCCAATGCGGTAAAAGAATCGAATCCTAGAATTCCTATTCGAGATATTTTTGGGCCCTTAGCCGCTATTGTACCTAGTATATCGAATTTTTCTTCATCTTACTATTTACTAACGCATAATCAGATCCTGTTAAAAAAATATTTGTTCCTTGACAATTTGAAACAAACCCTCCAAGTACTTCAAGGGCTTAAATACTCTTTAATAGATGAAAATCAAAGGATTTCGAATTTCGATAGTAACATCATGTTGGATCCATTCCATTTGAATTGGCACTTTCTCCATCATGATTCTTGGGAGGAGACATCGGCAATAATTCACCTTGGACAATTTATTTGCGAAAATGTATGTCTATTTAAATCGCACATAAAAAAATCTGGTCAAATTTTCATTGTTAATATTGATTCCTTTGTTATAAGAGCAGCTAAGCCTTATTTGGCCACTACAGGAGCAACTGTTCATGGTCATTATGGAGAAATCCTTTACAAAGGAGATAGGTTAGTTACGTTTATATATGAAAAATCGAGATCTAGTGACATAACGCAAGGTCTTCCAAAAGTAGAACAAATCTTTGAAGCGCGTTCAATTGATTCACTATCGCCGAATCTCGAAAGGAGAATTGAGGATTGGAATGAGCGTATACCAAGAATTCTTGGGGTCCCCTGGGGATTCTTGATTGGAGCTGAGCTAACCATAGCCCAAAGTCGTATCTCTTTGGTTAATAAGATCCAAAAGGTTTATCGATCCCAAGGGGTACAGATCCATAATAGACATATAGAGATTATTATACGCCAAGTAACATCAAAAGTGCGGGTTTCCGAAGATGGAATGTCTAATGTTTTTTCACCTGGGGAATTAATCGGACTATTACGAGCAGAACGAGCAGGACGAGCTTTGGATGAATCGGTCTATTATCGGGCAATCTTATTGGGAATAACAAGGGCTTCCCTGAATACCCAAAGTTTCATATCTGAAGCAAGTTTTCAAGAAACTGCTCGAGTTTTAGCAAAAGCTGCCCTACGAGGTCGTATTGATTGGTTGAAAGGCCTGAAAGAAAACGTAGTTCTGGGGGGGATTATACCTGTTGGTACCGGATTCCAAAAATTTGTGCATCATTCCCCACAAGACAAGAACCTTTATTTCGAAATTCAAAAAAAAAATCTATTCGCGTCGGAAATGAGAGATATTTTGTTTCTCCATACAGAATTAGTTTCTTCTGATTCTGATGTAACAAACAATTTCTATGAGACATCAGAACCCCCATTTACCCCCATTTATACGATTTAAGGATACATAAAGCAGATTTTTTTATTTAAACTAGACTTTTGACCTTAGAACACTAACAGGTCAGATTTTAGATTTTTATTTTATTTTTATTCATTTTATTCATTTTATTTTAATAAGTAAAAGAAGTCAGTTAATTCATTAAGGTTACGTTTATACCATGTATCAATGGCCAATTCTCAGTGGAAGGTTACATCGGAACAATTATTATTTATTTCAAGCTATTTCGGCTCTTTCTTAATTTTCAAAAAAAAAAGAAATAAATTCCGTAATGGAATGGTAGGATGAAAAAAAAAAGAAAAAATCAAAAGGAAGTGTGGAAAAAATGACAAGAAGATATTGGAACATCAATTTGAAAGAGATGATAGAAGCGGGAGTTCATTTTGGTCATGGTATTAAGAAATGGAATCCTAAAATGGCCCCTTACATCTCGGCAAAGCGTAAAGGTACTCATATTACAAATCTCGCTAGAACGGCTCGTTTTTTATCAGAAGCTTGTGATTTAGTTTTTGATGCAGCAAGTCAGGGAAAAAGCTTCTTAATTGTTGGTACCAAAAAAAGAGCAGCGGATTTAGTAGCATCAGCTGCAATAAGGGCTCGTTGTCATTATGTTAATAAAAAGTGGTTCAGTGGTATGTTAACGAATTGGTCGATTACGAAAACTAGACTTTCTCAATTTAGAGACTTAAGAGCAGAAGAAAAGATGGGAAAATTCCACCATCTCCCAAAAAGAGATGTGGCAATCTTGAAGAGAAAATTATCTACCTTGCAAAGATATCTCGGCGGGATCAAATATATGACGAGGTTGCCGGACATTGTGATCGTCCTTGATCAGCAAAAAGAGTATATAGCTCTTCGGGAATGTGCCATTTTGGGGATTCCTACTATTTCTTTAGTCGATACAAATTGTGACCCAGATCTCGCAAATATATCGATTCCAGCCAACGATGACACTATGACTTCAATTCGATTGATTCTTAACAAATTAGTATTTGCAATTTGTGAGGGCCGTTCTCTCTATATAAGAAATCGTTGATTAAGAAGAATAGTTCATTCTTGGGTAACTGCGTAGATTTATGGGATCACTTACTATTCTTTTTTGTTTTGCATATTTTGCATAGATAAAAGAAGGGGAATATTGATATATATTAGAGGGTATTGATATATATTATCATCTGATGTGATTTCTTGGTATCCTAAATATAAGATTAATACTTCAAGTTGCTGAGTTGAGAAAGAGATGGTTGAATCAAAAGAATTCCTTTTTTGAAGTTCAATTTTTATCAGAGGACAATATGAATATTATACCATGTTCCGTTAAAACACTCAAGGGGTTATATGATATATCGGGTGTAGAAGTAGGCCAACACTTCTATTGGCAAATAGGAGGTTTCCAAATTCATGCCCAAGTACTCATCACTTCTTGGGTCGTAATTACTATCTTGCTAGGTTCAGTTATCATAGCTGTTCGGAATCCACAAACCATCCCGACCGACGGTCAGAATTTCTTCGAATATGTGCTTGAGTTTATTCGAGACTTGAGCAAAACTCAGATTGGAGAAGAATATGGTCCCTGGGTTCCCTTTATTGGAACTATGTTCCTTTTTATTTTTGTTTCGAATTGGTCGGGTGCTCTTTTACCTTGGAAAATTATACAGTTACCCCATGGGGAATTAGCAGCACCCACGAATGATATAAATACTACTGTTGCTTTAGCTTTACTCACATCAGCGGCATATTTTTATGCGGGTCTTAGCAAAAAAGGATTGAGTTATTTCGAGAAATATATTAAACCAACTCCAATTCTTTTACCAATTAACATCCTAGAAGATTTCACAAAACCATTATCGCTTAGTTTTCGACTTTTCGGGAATATATTGGCGGATGAATTAGTCGTTGTTGTTCTTGTTTCTTTAGTCCCCTTAGTAGTCCCTATACCGGTCATGTTTCTTGGATTATTTACAAGCGGTATTCAAGCTCTTATTTTTGCAACGTTAGCCGCAGCCTATATAGGTGAATCCATGGAAGGTCATCATTGAATTGACTAGTTTTCAAAATAGTCTTTTTTTTTAGCTTAGCTCAATTCATGCATGGTTCCAGATAATCCGCTTGGTTGGAAAACTAAATAGTTAGAAATGCGTATGAATATACAACCTAGAGTTGTAGGAGAGAGAATAGACTATATTACGGAATTGTCAAAGTATATATGCATTAAGGGGGGCGGAGTCAGGCTAGATCTATATCCTTAATGTCTATAAGTCCAGTCATCTTTTGTGCGGGTTTTTAAGGAATGATTTTAGAATCCGATTCATCAATAGAAAATGAGAAAATACGCAAAATAGAAGAAACAAATGTATATGGGATATTATATATTCCTAAGTTAGATTCATTATCTAATCCGATATATCGAATTCCCTCTATATGGAATTGGATTCCATATCCAGTTCTATGCAGCATATTGTTATCAATTGTATATCTTGATTTAATTCCTATTGGATTTGGATTAGGTCGATTTCAATAGGGGTTCTTCCTCTATTTCGTCTTTTATTATGGATTATTTTATTATGGATTAGATGATAGGGGAAAAAATAGGAACTCAAGGATATCGAAGAGTAAAGAAAGAAGAATGGAATGAAAGAGTGGTTGGTTGGAAAGAAAGAGAAATAGAATAATGAGAATCATATGGATTTACACAAACCTCTAATGATTAGAAACTAAAAATGAGATCTCGAAGTAGTTCGGACAATTCAGATTATCATTTCAATTTGTACTTTTTAGTTACTTCTCCCCAATAGAGCTTAGAAGTAAGAATTTCTTGGTTGATTGTATCCTTAACCATTTCTTTTTTTTTTGACACGAGGAACTCACCATGAATCCACTAATTGCTGCTGCTTCCGTTATTGCTGCTGGATTGGCCGTAGGGCTTGCTTCTATTGGGCCTGGAGTTGGTCAAGGTACTGCTGCAGGACAAGCTGTAGAAGGTATTGCGAGACAGCCAGAAGCAGAAGGTAAAATACGAGGTACTTTATTGCTTAGTCTAGCTTTTATGGAAGCTTTAACAATTTATGGACTAGTTGTGGCACTAGCGCTTTTATTTGCGAACCCTTTTGTTTAATCCTAAAAAAGAAAATGAGTCCTTTAGATTAGATACTTTTTTCTTTTTTTAGTAAATTGGTATTTGCTTCTGCAATTCCAATTATATCAATACTTTACTCCTATTTATTACTCCTGGAATTACCTATTTATCGGGACAGACAATACCCCACCCCAGGAAGGGCTGATTTGAGGATGATCAATTTAGAGGATATGCTCGCCTTCTTCCTTCCCGTCCTTAGTTTAGGACAGTGGAAAGTCTTTTTCCTTTTATTTTAGGAATTTTTGGAACATTTCAACAAAGGAGTCTTTCACAGGTCAAACGAGACCTAAGACTTAATCTAAAAGAAATTATTAGATTGAATCTATTTGCATTAAAAAAAATTACATTAAAAAAACCGATCAAAAAAGGGCGAGCGAAGTAAGTGATCGAAAAACTTTGCTCTTTGTTCGTCCTATCTATAAGAGGAGAGCATATGAAAAATGTAACCCATTCTTTCGTTTTTTTAGCTCACTGGCCATCCGCTGGGAGTTTCGGGCTTAATACCGATATTTTAGCAACAAATCTAATAAATCTAACTGTAGTGGTTGGTGTATTGATTTTTTTTGGAAAGGGAGTGTGTGCGAGTTGTCTATTTCAAGAATAGATTGGATCTATCCGGCTGCACTTTAAAATATTTTTTAGTATTTTTTGGATAAATAAGAAAAAGGTGCACGATCTCGACGAATTACTTCTGAATAAATTCAGAAATCATATGGAAGAACCATAGCATTTCGCGACTCATTGGTAAATCAACTTTGATTCTCTATAGACCAATAATGTGAGACCATTAACACGGTTAAAGCTAAACTGCTTGAAGTCCAGGCAAAAAGGGGTACTCTTTCTACAACTATATTAGTATTAGTACCGAAATGCTTTAAACGGGAAATAGCTAATGTAGAATTTATCTGATATAAAACACTCATATCGATAAAATGGTTTGAACTATTTACTAGAAGGGCACCCTGCCCTTTTTTATCCAATGCCGAATCGACGACCTATGTATAAAAAAAAAGAGAAATTTTTTGGATTTGAAGAAAAAAAAGAATTCTATCAATTTTCATTTTCCATTTATTTAGTTAGTTTTTCTTAATGAAATTGAAATTATTAACTAAAGGGCAAATACAAATAAAGAAACAACTTTGCTGACCATGATAGATTTTTATCTAGGCGGAAGAGTCCTCTTAATATTTATCTAGTCTTATATTCTTAATATGGGTTTCGGTATATTGAAATATAAACAGAAAAGAGAAGATAGAGGATAGGCTCATTACATAAAATAAAAAAAAAGATATGGAAATAGCTATAGCAAAAAAAGAAAAAAAAGGAGCGTGAGAGCCAAATGAATCGAAAGATTCATGTTTGGTTCGGGAAGAGATCATAAAAATTGTAAACTTAATAGCAAGATAATCTACTTTCATTAAAAGATTTATTAGATAATCGAAAACAGAGAATCTTGAGTACTATTCGAAATTCGGAAGAATTGCGTAGAGGGACCATTGAGCAGCTCGAAAAAGCTCGGGTTCGATTACAGAAAGTCGAACTAGAAGCAGATGAGTATCGAATGAATGGATATTCTGAGATAGAACGAGAAAAAGCAAATTTGATTAATGCTACTTCTATTAGTTTGGAACAATTAGAAAAGTCTAAAAACGAAATCCTTTATTTTGAAAAACAAAGGGCGATGAATCAGGTCCGACAACGGGTTTTCCAACAGGCCGTACAAGGAGCTCTAGGAACTCTGAATAGTTGTTTGAATACCGAGTTACATTTCCGTACGATTCGTGCTAATATTGGCATTCTCGGGGCCATAGAATCGAAGAAATAATTAAATTAATTAGGCCTTGAACTTCTACTTTCGTTTAGAATTTAGGCATTATTTTTCCCCTTGCTTCCGAAAAAAAGAGTCAAGAAACACTAATGGCAACCCTTCGAGTCGACGAAATTCATAAAATTCTCCGCGAACGTATTGAACAATATAATAGGAAAGTAGGGATTGAGAATATCGGTCGCGTAATTCAAGTGGGGGATGGGATTGCTCGTATTATAGGTCTTGGTGGAATAATGTCAGGTGAATTAGTCGAATTTGCAGAAGGGACTAGGGGTATTGCTCTGAATTTGGAATCCAAAAATGTTGGGATTGTATTAATGGGCGATGGGTTGATGATACAAGAGGGAAGTTTTGTAAAAGCAACAGGAAGAATTGCTCAGATACCCGTGAGCGAGGCTTACTTGGGTCGTGTTATAAATGCTCTGGCTAAACCTATTGATGGGAGAGGCGAAATTGTAGCTTCGGAATCTCGCTTAATTGAATCTCCTGCTCCGGGTATAATTTCCAGGCGTTCTGTATATGAACCCCTTCAAACAGGGCTTATTGCTATCGATTCGATGATCCCCATAGGGCGCGGTCAGCGAGAGTTAATTATTGGGGACAGACAGACTGGCAAAACAGCAGTAGCCACAGATACAATTCTCAATCAAAAAGGGCAAGATGTAATATGTGTTTATGTAGCTATCGGTCAAAGAGCATCCTCCGTGGCTCAAGTAGTAACTACTTTCCATGAAGAGGGGGCCATGGAATACACTATTGTAGTAGCTGAAATGGC